ACCGACTTTTTGTCAGGCTACTGTTCTCCTATTCTCTCGAATCCATGAAGTAAGACATTGATTTTGCAATAAGCTCAATTATGTTCATTGCATAATAAGTTCCCTTGAAAAGCATTGGCGCACGTGTAAGCGAGTTGCTCTACCGAACTGAGCTATAGCCCTTGTCAGAGATATCTTAACATATAGAGAATTTCTTGTCAAGATGAATATTCTCTAATGCCATAGGATATCCCTTTGATCTATTTACTATATACCATACCAATAATGGAGTGGTATTGCTTATAAAAAGGATTCGATCTATAATCGATCGAAGTAATGCGGCTTCTTTTGTGATGATAAATTGCCTACTTAACTCAGTGGTTAGAGTACTGCTTTCATACGGCGGGAGTCATTGGTTCAAATCCAATAGTAGGTAGGTAGGTAGAAAAATTACTAGATAGCATTGGATTTACTTCGCTTCGCTATCTAATAACTTTTTCTACCCTTCTTTCCTTTTCTTTGTATCAACGAAACCTTCGGATTGTCTTCAATTGGATGGGGGAATCCAATTGATAGCCTCGACTCGTATCCTAGCCCGTTTGAGAGCTAGCTTTGCTTCAACCAATTCTTTCGTACCCTCAGCTCTACTCAAGTTAGCTTCGGCTATTTCAAGTGCCTGTTGAGCTTCTTCTGGATCAATGTCACTACCCAGTTCTGCATCATTTCCTAAAATGATGATCTCATTATTAACTATTCTTGCAAAACCACTCCACAGAACCGCCGTTAACCATTGGTCGTTGAGGAGGCGTATTCTCAAAGGACCCATATCTACAGCTGTGTTAATGGGGGCGTGGTTTGGTAATACACCAATTTGGCCGCTATTAGTAGATAAAATGATTTCTTTCACTTCACAATCCCAAATAATTCGTTTAGGAGTCAGTACATAAAGATTTAATTTCATTTCTTCAATTTGTTCTCCTCTTCTAAGTTTATAGCTTTCGTGCTAGCTTCATCGATGTTCCCCACCAAATAAAAAGCCTGTTCGGGTAGGCCATCTAATTCTCCGGAAAGGATTAGTTGAAACCCCCTAATTGTTTCCGCAAGACTAACATACTTTCCTGGAGAACCGGTAAAAACTTCTGCCACAAAGAACGGTTGTGATAAGAACCGCTCAATTTTTCGTGCTCTTGCTACCGTTAAACGATCCTCCTCCGATAATTCATCCAACCCAAGAATTGCAATAATGTCCTGAAGTTCCTTGTAACGCTGTAAAGTTTCCTTAACTCTTTGCGCAGTTTCATAATGGTCCTTGCCAACGATCCGAGGCTGTAACATAGTTGAGGTTGAATCTAAAGGGTCTACTGCGGGATAAATACCCTTGGAAGCTAATCCTCTGGAAAGTACGGTAGTAGCGTCCAAATGTGCAAATGTTGTGGCAGGAGCAGGGTCGGTCAAATCGTCCGCAGGTACATAAACGGCTTGGATCGAAGTTATCGATCCCTTGTTGGTAGAAGTAATTCTTTCTTGTAAAGAACCCATTTCTGTACTAAGGGTAGGTTGATAACCCACTGCGGAGGGCATTCTCCCTAATAAGGCGGATACCTCCGATCCTGCTTGAACAAAACGAAAGATATTATCGATGAATAAAAGCACATCTTGCTTATTAACATCTCGGAAATATTCTGCCATAGTTAGGGCAGTTAAACCGACTCTCATACGAGCTCCCGGCGGTTCATTCATTTGGCCATAGACTAGAGCTACCTTTGATTCCTCGATATTTTTTTCATTAATTACTCCAGATTCCTTCATTTCCATATAAAGATCATTTCCTTCACGAGTCCGTTCCCCTACTCCGCCAAATACAGATACGCCTCCATGAGCTTTAGCAATGTTATTGATTAATTCCATGATAAGTACTGTTTTACCTACTCCTGCCCCCCCAAATAGTCCGATTTTTCCTCCACGCCGATAAGGAGCTAAAAGATCGACCACCTTAATACCTGTTTCAAAGATAGATAATTTCGTATCCAACTCAATAAAGGCAGGCGCGGATCTATGAATAGGGAATGTTGCACTAGTATCTACAGGACCCAAATTGTCAATAGGCTCCCCAAGAACGTTAAAAATTCGTCCGAGAGTAGCTCCACCGACCGGAACACTAAGAGGAGCTCCTGTGTCAATCACTTCCATTCCTCTCATCAACCCCTCTGTAGCACTCATAGCTACAGCTCTAACTCGATTATTTCCTAATAATTGTTGTACCTCACAAGTCACATTAATTTGCTTATCGGCAGTGTCCCGACTCTTGACTATCAAAGAGTTATAAATATAAGGCAACTTGCCCGGGGGAAAAGTGATATCCAGCACGGGTCCAATAATTTGATCAATACGCCCTGCATTTTTTTCTTCAATTGTGGAAACCCCGGGACGCGAAGTAGTAGGATTGGTTCTCATAATTATCACATAATTCTAAAAAAAGGAATTTGTCGAAATTTTTCTTTTTTTTTCTTGTTGAATAATGCCAAATCAAATAAAAAAAAAATATCCAAAAATCCAAAAGTTAAAAGGAAATGAATTAGTTAATTCAATAAAAAAGAAAAGTGGACTAGCACTTGATTTCGTTGCCTAAGCGAATCCCATTCACTTGTTTACTCATGGAATGAGTCCGGTGGAAAGTTCAATCAATCTTTTTTTTTTTTTCATAGACATTTTTCCTTTTGTCAAGGATCTTTGCCTCCTATACTTTCCTGTCTAGGACTTCGATATACAAAATATATACTACTGTGAAGCATAGATTGCTGTCAACAGAGAATTTTCTTAGTATTTAGGTATTTAGATTTAAAATAAGAAAGGGGCTTATTAAGATAAGAACTTCTAAAATTGTAAAATAAGAATTAAGGGATTAGTTTGGGTTGCGCTATATCTATCAAAGAGTATACAATAATGATGGATTTGGTGAATCAAATCTATGGTTTAATAATGAACCATGTTAACTTACCATAACAACAACTCAATCCCTATCGAATTCCTATAGTAGAATTCCTATAGGATAGAACGTACACAGGGTGTACGCATTATATATTAATGAAACATATTCATTAACTTAAGCATACTCCCTTTTTTATTTAATAAGTTGATATTAATTGAATATCTTTTTTTTTTTTTTTAAGATTTTTGCAAAATTTACGCTTAGTCCATATCGAGTAGACCCTGTCGTTGTGAGAATTCTTAATTCATGAGTTGTAGGGAGGGACTTATGTCACCACAAACAGAAACTAAAGCAGGTGTTGGATTTCAAGCTGGTGTTAAAGATTATAAATTGACTTACTACACCCCGGAATACGAAACCAAGGATACTGATATCTTGGCAGCATTCCGAGTAACTCCTCAGCCCGGGGTTCCGCCTGAAGAAGCAGGGGCTGCAGTAGCTGCGGAATCTTCTACTGGTACATGGACAACTGTTTGGACTGATGGACTTACCAGTCTTGATCGTTACAAAGGACGATGCTATCACATCGAACCCGTTCCTGGGGAAGACAGTCAATATATCTGTTATGTAGCTTATCCATTAGATTTATTTGAAGAGGGTTCTGTTACTAACATGTTTACTTCCATTGTGGGTAACGTATTTGGTTTCAAAGCCCTACGCGCTCTACGTTTGGAGGATCTACGAATTCCTCCTGCTTATTCAAAAACTTTCCAAGGTCCGCCTCATGGTATCCAAGTTGAAAGGGATAAGTTGAACAAGTATGGTCGTCCTTTATTGGGATGTACTATTAAACCTAAATTGGGATTATCCGCAAAAAATTACGGTAGGGCATGTTATGAGTGTCTACGCGGTGGACTTGATTTTACCAAAGATGATGAAAACGTAAACTCACAACCATTTATGCGCTGGAGAGACCGTTTTGTCTTTTGTGCCGAAGCAATTTATAAAGCACAAGCCGAAACCGGCGAAATCAAGGGGCATTACTTGAATGCGACTGCAGGTACATGCGAAGAAATGATGAAGAGAGCTGTATTTGCGAGGGAATTAGGGGTTCCTATTGTAATGCATGACTACTTAACTGGAGGATTCACCGCAAATACTACTTTGTCTAATTATTGCCGCGACAACGGCCTACTTCTTCACATTCACCGAGCAATGCATGCAGTTATTGATAGACAGAAAAATCATGGTATGCATTTCCGTGTATTAGCTAAAGCATTGCGTATGTCTGGGGGAGATCATATCCACTCCGGTACAGTAGTAGGTAAGTTAGAAGGGGAACGCGAAATGACTTTAGGTTTTGTTGATTTATTGCGCGATGATTATATTGAAAAAGATCGTTCTCGCGGTATCTTTTTCACGCAGGACTGGGTATCCATGCCAGGTGTTATACCGGTGGCTTCAGGGGGTATTCATGTTTGGCATATGCCAGCTCTGACCGAAATCTTTGGAGACGATTCCGTATTACAATTTGGTGGAGGAACTTTAGGACATCCTTGGGGGAATGCACCAGGTGCAGTAGCTAATCGGGTGGCTTTAGAAGCCTGTGTACAAGCTCGTAACGAAGGGCGCGATCTTGCTCGTGAAGGTAATGAAATTATCCGAGCAGCTTGCAAATGGAGTCCTGAACTAGCCGCAGCTTGTGAAGTATGGAAAGCGATCACATTCGATTTCAAGCCGGTAGATACCATCTAAGATGTAGATAAAACTAGATATAAAGAAGGTCTAAATAAAAAAGAAGCGAAATAGAAAGAGAAAAATAAGTTACGAAATGCAGTAATTTTTCTTTATTCTTATAATTGATTGCAATTAAATTTGGCTCGATCTTTTAAAAGATCGAGCCAAATTTAAATATATCTTGATACGATCAAGAGACTTGACAAATCGAGATTCTTCTATTCTATATATCTAGAATATAGAAAGGTATAATACAATAAACAAATACAAATCAAAATATAGTATTATCATACGATAATGGAATCAAATACGCAGTATTTACAGAAAAAAGTCTTCGTTTATTGGGAAAGAATCAATATACTTTTAATGTCGAATCGGGATTCACTAAGACAGAAATAAAGCATTGGGTCGAGCTCTTCTTTGGTGTTAAGATAGTAGCTGTGAATAGCCATCGACTACCCGGAAAGGGTAGAAGAATGGGACCTATTCTGGGACATACAATGCATTACAGACGTATGATCATTACCCTTCAACCGGGTTATTCTATTCCACTTCTACTTTTTAAATTAAGGGGTATTCTGAAAGAGGTATTTCTTTCATTTTCACAATTGCTTTTTTTTGAATCCAATTTCAAGTTCGATTAGAAAGATAGAAAGGCCATGAGAATGGAAAAATAAAAAAAAAATTATCCATTCCATTTTTTTCTAGATAAAGAATACTTTTATAGAATACTTTAGTTAGTATTCTTTATCTAGAAAAAATCTTTATTTTGCAAACTCAAAAATACAATAGTCAATATTCCTTATAATAGATATACTTAATTATATCATAAGAATCTTAAGATATATTTCGAATAGATAGAAATAGTAAATTGGAATTGAGACACCTATTCTATGACAGATTTAAACTTACCCTCTATTTTCGTGCCTTTAGTAGGCTTAGTATTTCCGGCAATTGCAATGGCTTCTTTATTTCTTTATGTGCAGAAAAATAAGATTGTCTAGAACCGACGGGGCCAAATTTACTCAATGTATTTCCAGGATCATAATACAAATATTTTTTAGTGTAAGTAATATATTAATATGATAGGGTATGTAGCTCTTTCTACACACAAATGAAAAACGTCTATGGATATAGGCTACGAGCAAAAAAGCATACATATGCGTAGCCGAGTATAGCGAGTTTTTTTAAGTGGATCCTGAAATTTTTTTTGAATAGAAAGTCAATGTATCTAACCAATTATTTCACAGGAGTACTAGCTGCTGAAGGCGATTTGATTTCAGAATCAAAAAAGTAAAGTCAAAATCATTTAGCTTATTCTCTCAATTTCAATTAACCGCTGCTGGATTTAGTATATCTAATATGAATTGGCGATCAGAACACATATGGATAGAACTTCTAAAAGGTTCTCGAAAAAGAGGTAATTTTTTCTGGGCCTGTATTCTTTTTCTAGGTTCATTAGGATTCTTAGCGGTTGGGGCTTCCAGTTATTTTGGTAAGAATATGATATCGGTACTTCCATCTCAACAAATTCTTTTTTTTCCACAGGGGGTCGTGATGTCTTTCTACGGAATCGCGGGCCTATTCATTAGCTCCTATTTGTGGTGCACTATTTTGTGGAATGTAGGCAGTGGTTATGACCGATTTGATAGAAAAGAGGGAATAGTATGCATTTTTCGTTGGGGATTCCCTGGAATAAAACGTCGCATCTTCCTTCGATTCCTTGTGCGGGATATCCAATCAATTAGAATTCAGGTTAAAGAGGGTCTTTATCCTCGTCGTATCCTTTATATGGAAATACGTGGCCAGGGAGTCATTCCCTTGACTCGTACCGATGAAAAGTTTTTTACTCCACGAGAAATTGAACAAAAAGCTGCCGAATTGGCCTATTTCTTGCGCGTACCAATTGAAGTATTTTGAGTACCAATTGCAATTTTTTGCATTTAAATTGTAAGGGTATTTTCTAGTATTTATCTAAAGGAAGGAACAACCGAGGATAAGAGAAAATTGCTTCTAATTTGTTTTGTCCAAGTGAGATATATGGCCTAATATTCTTCCCTTTTCATATGAAAGAGCTTTTTTTTTATTCTATTTCTCTATTCCACTCCATTTAGATCTAAGAAAGAACCCAATACAATGAAATTCCACTAGTATACAAAAAGAGAAATAGATACAAACACAAGGTCTCAAACCTTGTTATAGAATTTTGGCTTCAAAAAAAAAAAAAGAAATATTATATAGAGTCAGCGAATGAAGCGGATTCATTAACAACTCAATTTACAGATCAAAAATGAAAAAAAAGAAAGCATTGCCTTCTTTCCTATATCTTGTATTTAGCGTACTTTTGCCCTGGGGAGTCTCTTTCTCTTTTAACAAATGTCTGGAACTTTGGATTAAGAATTGGTGGAATACCAGGCAACCTGAAACTCTCTTAACGGATATTCAAGAGAAAAGGATTCTAGAAGGATTCATAGAATTAGAAGAGCTTTTTCTTTTGGACGAAATGATAAAAGAGAAACCGAAGACACATGTACAAAAACCTCCTATAGGAATACACAAGGAAATAATACAATTGGCCAAAATAGATAATGAGGACCATCTCCATATCATTTTGCATTTCTTAACAAATATAATCTCTTTGGCTATTCTAAGTGGTTCTTTTTTTCTGGGTAAAGAGGAACTTGTCATTTTGAATTCTTGGGTTCAGGAATTCTTCTATAACTTAAATGATTCAATAAAAGCTTTTTTTATTCTTTTAGTTACGGATTTTTTTGTTGGATTTCACTCCACCCGCGGTTGGGAACTACTAATTCGTTGGGTCTACAACGATCTTGGATGGGCTCCTAACGAGCTAA